CTATTTCTTAGATTCATGGATCAAATTCGATTCAGTGGGATCTTTCACTCACATTTTTTTCCACCAAGAACGTTTTATGAAACTCTTTGACCCCCGAATTTGGAGTATCCTACTTTCACGTGATTCACAGGGTGCAACAAGCAATCGATATTTCACGATCAAAGGTGTAGTACTGCTTGTAGTAGTGGTCCTTATATCTCGTATTCACAATCGAAAGATGGTCGAAAGAAAAAATCTCTATTTGATGGGGCTTCTTCCTATACCTATGAATTCCATTGGACCCAGAAAGGAGACATTGGAAGAATCTTTTTGGTCTTCCAATAGAAATAGGTTGATTGTTTCGCTCCTGTATCTTCCAAAAGGGAAAAAGATTTCTGAGAGTTGTTTCATGGATCCGCAAGAGAGTACTTGGGTTCTCCCAATAAATAAAAAGCGTATCATGCCTGAATCTAACCGGGGTTCGCGGTGGTGGAGGAACCGGATCGGAAAAAAGAGGGATTCTAGTTGTCAGATATCTAATGAAACCGTAGCTGGAATTGAGATCTCATTCAAAGAGAAAGATAGCAAATATCTGGAGTTTCTTTTTTTATCCTATACGGATGATCCGATCCGCAAGGACCATGATTGGGAATTGTTTGATCGTCTTTCTCCGAGGAAGAAACGAAACATAATCAACTTGAATTCGGGACAGCTATTCGAAATCTTAGGGAAAGACTTGATTTGTTATCTCATGTCTGCTTTTCGTGAAAAAAGACCAATTCAGGGGGAGAGTTTCTTCAAACAACAAGGAGCTGGGGCAACTATGCAATCCAATGATATTGAGCATGTTTCCCATCTCTTCTCGAGAAACAAGTGGGGTATTTCTTTGCAAAATTGTGCTCAATTTCATATGTGGCAATTCCGCCAAGATCTCTTCGTTAGTTGGGGGAAGAATCAGCACGAATCGGATTTTTTGAGGAACGTCTCGAGAGAGAATTGGATTTGGTTAGACAATGTGTGGTTGGTAAACAAGGATCGGTTTTTTAGCAAGGTACGGAATGTATTGTCAAATATTCAATATGATTCCACAAGATCTATTTTCGTTCAAGTAACGGATTCTAGCCAATGGAAAGGATCTTCTTCTGATCAATCCAGAGATCATTTCGATTCCGTTAGAAATGAGAATTCAGAATATCACACATTGATCGATCAAACAGAGATTCAGCAACTAAAAGAGAGATCGATTCTTTGGGATCCTTCCTTTCTTCAAACGGAACGAACAGAGATAGAATCAGATCGATTCCCGAAATGCCTTTTTGGATCTTCCTCCATGTCCTGGCTATTCACGGAACCTGAGAAGCGGATGAATAATCATCTGCTTCCGGAAGAAATCGAAGAATTTCTTGGGAATCCTACAAGATCAATTCGTTCTTTTTTCTCTGACAGATGGTCAGAACTTCATCTGGGTTCGAATCCTACTGAGAGGTCCACTAGAGATCAGAAATTGTTGAAGAAAAAACAAGATGTTTCTTTTGTCCCTTCCAGGCGAGCGGAAAAGAAAGAAATGGTTGATATATTCAAGATAATTACGTATTTACAAGATACCGTCTCAATTCATCCTTCGGAACCAGATCCGGGATGTGATATGGTTCCGAAGGATGAACCGGATATGGACAGTTCCAATAAGATTTCATTCTTGAACAAAAATCCATTTTTTGATTTCTTTCATCTATTCCATGACCGGAACAAAGGGGGATACGCGTTACGCCACGATTTTTTTGAATCAGAAGAGAGATTCCCAGAAATGGCGGATCTATTCACTCTATCAATAACCGAGCCGGATCTGGTGTATCATAGGGGATTTGCCTTTTCTATTGATTCCTACGGGTTGGATCAAAAAAAATTCTTGAATGAGGTATTCAACTCCAGAGATGAATCGAAAAAGAAATCTTTATTGGTTCTACCTCCTCTTTTTTATGAGGAGAATGAATCTTTTTCTCGAAGGATCAGAAAAAAATCGGTCCGGATCTACTGCGGGAATGATTTGGAAGATCCCAAACTAAAAACAGCGGTATTTGCTAGCAACAACAGAATGGAGGCAGTCAATCAATATAGATTGATCCGAAATCTGATTCAAATCCAATATAGCACCTATGGATACATAAGAAATGTATCGAATCGATTCTTTTTAATGAATAGATCCGATCGCAACTTCAAATATGGAATTCAAAGGGATCAAATAGGAAATGATACTCTGAATCATATAACTATAATGAAATATACGATCAACCAACATTTATCGAATTTGAAAAAGAGTCAGAAGAAATGGTTTGATCCTCTTATTTCTCGAACTGAGAGATCCATGAATCGGGATCCTGATGCATATAGATACAAATGGTCCAATGGGAGCAAGAATTTCCAGGAACATTTGGAACATTTCATTTCTGAACAGAAGAATCCTTTTCAAGTAGTGCAAGTAGTGTTCGATCGATTACGTATTAATCAATATTCGATTGATTGGTCCGAGGCTATCGACAAAGAAGATTTGTCTAAGTCACTTCGTTTCTTTTTGTCCAAGTCACTTCTCTTTTTGTCCAAGTCACTTCTCTTTTTGTCCAAGTCACTTCCCTTTTTCTTTGTGAGTATCGGGAATATCCCCATTCATAGGTCCGAGATCCACATCTATGAATTGAAAGGTCCGAATGATCAACTCTGCAATCAGTTGTTAGAATCCATAGGTGTTCAAATCGTTCATTTGAAGAAATTGAAACCCTTCTTATTGGATGATCATGATACTTCCCAAAGACCGAAATTCTTGATCAATGGAGGAACAATAGTACCATTTTTGTTCAAAAAGATACCAAAGCGGGTGATTGACTCATTCCATACTAGAAAGAATCGCAGGAAATCCTTTGATTCCTATTTCTCAATGATATCCCACGATCGAGACAATTGGCTGAATCCCGTGAAACTATTTCATAGAAGTTCATTGATATCTTCTTTTTATAAAGCAAATCGACTTCGATTCTTGAATGATCCACATCACTTCTGGTTCTATTGTAACAAAAGATTCCCCTTTGATGTGGAAAAGACCCGTATCAATAATTATGATCTTACATATGGACAATTCCTCAATATCTTGTCCATTCGCAACAAAATCTTTTCTTTGTACGTCGGTAAAAAAAAATATCTTTTTTTGGAGAGAGAGACTATTTCACCAATCGAGTCACAGGTATCTGACATCTTCATACCTAACGATTTCCCACAAAGTGGTGATGAAACGTATAACTTGTACAAATTGTACAAATCTTTCCATTTTCCAATTCGATCCGATCCATTCGTTCGTGGAGCTATTTACTCGATCGCAGACATTTCTGCAACACCTCTAACAGAGGAACAAATAGTCAATTTGGAAAAAACTTATTGTCAGCCTCTTTCAGATATGAATCTATCTGATTCAGAAGGGAATAACTTGCATCAGTATCTCAGTTTCAATTCAAACATGGGTTTGATTCACACTCCATGTTCTGAGAAGTCTTTACCATCCGGAAAGAGGAAAAAACGGAGTCTTTGTCTAAAGAAATGCGTTGAGAAAGGGCAGATGTATAGAACCTTTCAACGAGATAGTGCTTTTTCAAATCTCTCAAAATGGAATCTGTTCCAAACATATATGCCATGGTTCCTTACTTCGACAGGGTGCAAATATCTCAATTTCACCCTTTTAGATACTCTTTCAGACCCATTGCCGATACTGAGTAGTAGTCAAAAATTTGTATCCATTTTTCATGATATGATGCATGGATCAGATATATCACGGCCAATTCCTCAGAAGATTCTTCCACAATGGACTCTGATAAGTGAGATTTCGAGTCAATGTTTACAGAATCTTCTTCTGTCCGAAGAAATGATTCATCGAAATAATGAGTCACCCGTTCCATTGATATGGGCACATCTGAGATCAACAAATGCTCGGGAGTTCCTCTATTCCATCTTTTTCCTTCTTCTTGTTGCTGGATATCTCGTTCGTATACATCTTCTCTTTGTTTCCCGAGCCTCTAGTGAGTTACAGACAGAGTTAGAAAAGATCAAATCTTTGATGATTCCATCATGTATGATGGAATTTCGAAAACTTCTGGATAGGTATCCTACATCTGAACTGAATTCTTTCTGGTTAAAGAATCTCTTTCTAGTTGTTCTGGAACAATTAGGAGATTCTCTGGAAGAAATACGGGGTTCTGCTTCTGGTGGCAACATGCTATTGGGTGGTGGTCCCGCTTATGGGGTCAAATCAATACGTTCTAAGAATAAATATTGGAAGATCAATCTCATCGATCTTGTAAGTATCATACCAAATCCCATCAATCGAATCATTTTTTCGAGAAATACGAGACATCTAAGTCGTACAAGTAAAGAGATCTATTCATTGATAAGAAAAAGAAAAAACGTGAACGGTGATTGGATTGATGAGAAAATAGAATTCTGGGTCGCGAACAGTGATTCGATTGATGATGAAGAAAGAGAATTCTTGGTTCAGTTCTCCACCTTAACGACAGAAAAAAGGATTGATCAAATTCTATTGAGTCTGACTCATAGTGATCATTTATCAAAGAATGACTCTGGTTATCAAATGATTGAACAACCGGGATCAATTTCCTTACGATACTTAGTTGACATTCATCAAAAGGATCTAATGAATTATGAGTTCAATAGATCCTGTTTAGCAGAAAGACGGATATTCCTTGCTCATTATCAGACAATCACTTATTCACAAACCTCGTGTGGGGCTAATAGTTTTCATTCCCCATCTCCTCATGGAAAACCCTTTTCGCTCCGCTTAGCCCTATCCCCTTCTAGAGGTATTTTAGTGATAGGTTCTATAGGAACTGGACGATCCTGTTTGGTCAAATACCTAGCGACAAACTCCTATGTTCCTTTCATTACGGTATTTCCGAACAAGTTCCTGGATGACAAGCCTAAGGGTTATCTTATTGATGATATCGATATTGATGATAGTGACGATATCGATATTGATGATAGTGACGATATTGATGATAGTGATGATGACCTTGATATTGATACGGAGCTGCTAACTATGACGAATGTGCTAACTATGTATATGACGCCGAAAATAGACCGATTTGATATCACCCTTCAATTCGAATTAGCAAAAGCAATGTCTCCTTGCATAATATGGATTCCAAACATTCATGATCTGCATGTGAATGAGTCGAATTACTTATCCCTCGGTCTATTAGAGAACTATCTCTCCAGGGATTGTGAAAGATGTTCCACTGGAAAGATTCTTGTTATTGCTTCGACTCATATTCCCCAAAAAGTGGATCCCGCTCTAATAGCTCCGAATAAATTAAATACATGCATTAAGATACGAAGGCTTCTTCTTCCACAACAACGAAAGCACTTTTTCATTCTTTCATATACTAGGGGATTTCACTTGGAAAAGAAGATGTTCCATACTAACGGATTCGGGTCCATAACCATGGGTTCCAATGCGCGAGATCTTGTAGCACTTATTAATGAGGCCCTATCGATTAGTATTACACAGAAGAAATCCATTATAGAAACTAATACAATTAGATCAGCTCTTCATAGAAAAACTTGGGATTTTCGATCCCAGATAAGATCGGTTCAGGATCATGGGATCCTTTTCTATCAGATAGGAAGGGCTGTTACACAAAATGTACTTCTAAGTAATTGCCCCATAGATCCTATATCTATCTATATGAAGAAGAAATCATGTAAGGGAGGGGATTCTTATTTGTACAAATGGTACTTCGAACTTGGAACGAGCATGAAGAAATTCACGATACTTCTTTATCTTTTGAGTTGTTCTGCCGGATCGGTCGCTCAAGATCTTTGGTCTTCATCCAGACACGATGAAAAAAATTGGATCACTTCTTATGGATTCGTTGAGAATGATTCTGATCTAGTTCATGGCCTATTACTATTATTACTATTAGAAGTAGAAGGCGCTCTGGCTCTGGCGGGATCCTCACGGACAGAAAAATATTGCAGTCAGTTTGATAATAATCGAGTAACATTACTTCTTCGGTCCGAACCAAGGAATCAGTTAGATATGATGCAAAATGGATCTTGTTCTATCGTTGATCAGAGATTTCTATATGAAAAATACGAATCGGAGTTTGAAGAAGGGGAAGGGGCCCTCGATCCGCAACAGATAGAGGAGGATTTATTCAATCACATAGTTTGGGCTCCTAGAATATGGCGCCCTTGTGGCAATCTATTTGATTGTATCGAAAGGCCCACTGAATTGGGATTTCCCTATTGGACTGGGTCATTTCGGGGCAAATGGATCATTTATCATAAAGAGGATGAGCTTCAAGAGAATGATTCGGAGTTCTTGCAGAGTGGAACCATGCAGTGCCAGACACGAGATAGATCTTCCAAAGAACAAGGCTTTTTTCGAACAAGCCAATTCATTTGGGACCCTGCGGATCCATTCTTTTCCCTATTCAAAGATCAGCCCTCTGTCTCTGTGTTTTCACGTCGAGAATTCTTTGCAGATGAAGAGATGTCAAAGGGGCTTATTGCTTCCCAAACAAATCCTCCTACATCTATATATAAACGCTGGTTCATCAAGAATACGCAAGAAAAGCACTTCGAATTGTTGATTCATCGCCAGAGATGGTTTAGAACCAATAGTTCATTATCTAATGGATCTTTCCGTTCTAATACTCTATCCGAGAGTTATCAGTATTTATCAAATCTGTTCCTATCTAACGGAACGCTATTGGATCAAATGACAAAGACATTGTTGAGAAAGAGATGGCTTTTCCCGGATGAAATGAAACATTTGATTCATGTAACAGGAGAAAGATTCCCCATTCCTTAGCCGTAAAGATATGTGCCCATGAAAAGGGGATTAAGTGGAACAGAATTGGCCGGATGGTAGAGTCGTGGAAACACTTGTTTCTTCCATCTTTTTGGCCTTAGCTCCATGGAACAATATGCTACTGCTGAAATATGGAAGGATTGAAATCTTAGATCACTATGTGTGGATGATATGAACTGCCTAAACAAGAATTCTTGAACGGCGAAAGAGCCTATTACTCGCTACATCAAACAATTTCTACTAATGAAACCATGTAAATCCATCGGAAAATACGCATGTCCGCTGAAATGGTTGTTGCTATCTGCTCCAATAACGAATCATTGGTTTCATTGAATAACTAAAGAAGATAGATAGACCTTTCTCTTCGTCTCAGGTCGATGGATCTCCTCAATTGGAAGATCTCCCATATGGATAATACACATTCCAGTTGACCGAGCCTAATTCTAATTGCTTTGTTCCGAAGCAAAGATATCCACGGAGGCGGGTTCGTCCTATTCAGATATTCACGACCAAGAGGTACGATCCTCTTTCGGATAGGCCCTGAAAGGAGAAGGAGGGCTGGAATGCCAACAGACGTCTGTCTATTCTCTAATTCACCCGACCCGATAGTACCCATTCTGAGAACGTCCAGTGCCAAAGTCACTGAATGG